GGCCAAATTATGTTGGATTTTTTAGCATTGAGGAACTTACCCAAAAATTTAGTACAGTTTTTCAGGCTAAAATTTTGGTAAATTTTTGCGGTGGATAAATGCGATGTGCATGTATATATATATAATGCGGATGGCTAACCCACATCTCAACTTGGTGGCCTAGCACGTTCTCGAACCTTCCTTGGTTTCGGGGTTTGACAAGGAGAACAGGATTTGCTGAGCGTAGGGGGTAGGGGGGTTTGTCGCGCAAAAGCCAAAAGGGGGGGCATCTATGTAAGAGTTAGTTGAAGAAGAGATGAATATGTTATGCACTTGATAAAATAATATGTAATTCTTAAGTTATGTCTTTCAATGATGAACCTAGTTTAATTCTTGCAAGGAAATGTACAACCTTGATATATTAGTTGTGCTTGCACTCTGGGATGCAAAGTGAAAGGAAACCAGAAAAAAGAACCTTATGCATATAAAAGAATGCCCGGCATGTGGGGTAATGCGGAGTATGTAATTACACCAGTAGCCGGATGCAAGGAAGATATATTAGGATGGAATCTTCACACGTCTGTACATGAGATGTTGAATCAGATACAAGGAATAATTCATAATATACCGTATCTTAGTGTTGTGTCCCTGATTCTATCATTAATAATATGCCTTATATGAACCGGTTGGTGGTCTCTTACTACATTAATATAGTTAAACTAAATCTTAGTTGTTTATTTCAAGGAAAATTGTGAGAGCCATTTGTAGGGGAATTATCTATTTCCCGGGTTAAAATAAATTATTTTTGAGTTTTAACAATTTGCTTTATGTACGTCTTGAACGTTAGTACTTGCTTTTAGGTTAAAATAAATGAATGGTGATAATACATATATATGTACTAACACAACACATGATATAGTGCATGTATGCACTATCACGTGTTTGCCTATCAGAAGATAGTTTAATTTAGAATTCTGGCTTTGGGAGCCAGGGGTGGGAGTTAAAATCTCCTTTTTCTGGGCGCTAGGAGGGGGTCTAACCCTCGATCTTCGGATTACAAGACCGATGCTTTCAAGCTAAGCTACTGACGCAGGCTCATTTCAATGCTTTATTTTCCACCCATCCTGCTAGTGGGACAAGAACGAGGAATAGTGCAAAGTATAGGATGGATGCGACTTGGCCAATAATAATATATGGGTGTTCTACGGGTATACCCCCGATTCACGTCAAAATAAATATATCTGCAACCAGGGTTCAGAATAGAAATTGGGTCACCGGGCGGAAAGTTAGTCCTCGTTGTTTGGATGTGTGTAAAATTGGCACGACTAATAGCACTAGAATGCTGAATAGTAGTGCAAGAACCCCCCCTAGCTTGTTTGGAATAGATCGAAGAATGGCGTAGGCAAATAAGAAGTATCATTCTGGCTGGATATGTGGGGGTGTCACGAGTGGGTTTGCTGGAGTAAAGTTTTCCGGATCACCAAGTAGGTTAGGGGAAAACAGTGTTAGGGAGGTAAGGGCTAGTAGCATAGCCACAAAGCCGAGAAGGTCTTTATATGAGAAATATGGGTGGAAAGAAATTTTGTCTGCGTCGGAATTTAGTCCGGCCGGGTTGTTTGACCCCGTCTCGTGTAAAAACAATAAGTGTAGGATGGTTGCGCCGGCAACGACAAATGGCAGTAGGAAGTGGAATGCGAAAAATCGTGTGAGAGTTGCATTGTCTACTGAGAATCCTCCTCAGATTCATTGAACGAGAGTATCCCCCATGTAGGGGACTGCAGATAGGAGGTTCGTAATTACAGTGGCTCCTCAAAAGGATATTTGTCCTCATGGGAGAACGTAGCCGACAAAGGCTGTTATCATAACCAGAAGGAATAGGACTACACCAATGTTTCAGGTTTCTTTATAAAGGTATGACCCATAGTATAGGCCTCGTGCGATATGTATATAAAGACAGATGAAGAAAAAGGATGCTCCGTTGGCATGTAGGCTTCGGATAAGTCAGCCATAGTTGACGTCTCGGCAGATGTGGGTTACTGATGAGAATGCGGTTGAGATATCAGAGGTGTAATGCATAGCTAAGAATAATCCTGTTAGGATTTGGGTAATTAAACACAATCCTAGGAGAGATCCGAAGTTTCATATTACCGAGATATTAGATGGTGTTGGGAGGTCGACTAGCGCGTCGTTAGCGATTTTTATTAGTGGGTGGGTTTTTCGTAGGCTTGCCATTATTGTTCTTGTAGTTGAATTACAACGGTGGTTCTTCAAGTCACTGGTCTCGGTTAGAATCCGAGCAAGAATTATGACCTATTTCGTGTTTTTATTGTTGGTAGCTTTAATTGTGGGGTTAATCGCTGTTGCGTCCAACCCTACGCCCTATTTTGCTGCTTTAGGTTTGGTAGTGGCAGCGGGGGTGGGATGCGGTGTGTTAGTCGGTTGTGGGGGGTCTTTCTTGTCTCTAGTCTTATTCTTAATTTATTTAGGGGGGATGCTCGTAGTTTTTGCTTACTCGGCAGCTTTGGCTGCTGAGCCGTTCCCGGAGGCTTGGGGGAGTCGCTCAGTAGCTGGTTACGTGTTGGTATATTTAAGTGGTGTTGTGCTTATAGCAGGGTTGCTTTGAGGGGACTGGTACGAGGGTTCTTGGGTAATCATCGATGGGCTTAAGGAGTTGTGCATATTGCGGGGAGACGTTGGGGGTGTGGCTATAATATACTCCTTTGGGGGTGCAATGCTAGTTATTTGCGCCTGGGTACTGCTTTTAACATTGCTTGTGGTGTTGGAGCTTACTCGGGGATTAAGTCGAGGCACTCTCCGGGCAGTCTAAATAATAACTAGGAGGACGGCTAGGGCTAGAGTGAGAAGGAAGATGGTTAAGTACGTTTTAATTATTCCTCGTGGGATATCACTTACTATTTTTGCTACTATTATCTGAGTGAGTGTTAGGCCTTTTGGGCCAGCGGCCTGGAACCATGTCTGGTCAAGTTTTGTGGCAACCGACTGTCCTAGAATCAGGTTGGCTTTTGGGGAGAGTCGGTGCATTAATGCGGGAAAATAGCCCAGCATATTTGAAAAGTGGTGAGTAGAAGTTGTTGGGGTGGTTTTAACTTGTTTGTTGGTTATAGCCGCAAGTTCTATAGCCACAAGGAGTCCAATAATAGTCACAATGAGAGCCGCCATTTTTAGGGTGGTAGGCATTGTTATGGTGGGTGTACTTAAGGCTAAGAAGTTAGAGGTAATGATAAGTCCTGCAACAATGCTTCCTCAGGCAAGCCGTTTGATAGGCTTAATCACTAATGGGTTGTTCTCATTAATAGGGGAGAGTGGTAGAAATCGGGGAGATCCCATGGTTACAAAATATACGACTCGGAAACTGTAAACTGCAGTGAATGAGGTGGCAATTAGTGTTAGAGTTAGGGCTCAGGCGTTAAGGTAAGAGGTGTTTAGGGCTTCAATGATGGCATCCTTTGAGAAGAACCCGGCCAGGAATGGGGTACCCGTTAGTGCTAAACTGCCAATTGTTAAGTAGGTTGAGGTGGCAGGCATGAGTTTATGAAGGCCCCCCATTTTTCGAATGTCTTGCTCGTCATTTAGGCTGTGAATGATGGACCCGGAGCACAGGAAGAGCATGGCTTTGAAGAATGCGTGTGTACAAATATGAAGGAATGCTAGTTGTGGCTGATTTAGGCCGATAGTAACTATCATCAGACCAAGTTGGCTAGATGTTGAAAAAGCTACAATTTTCTTGATATCATTTTGGGTGAGGGCACAGGTGGCTGTAAATAGAGTGGTTAGTGCTCCTAAGCATAGACAGATTGTCAGTGCTAGCTGATTATTTTCCATGAGGGGGTGGAGGCGAATTAATAGGAAGATTCCGGCAACAACTATAGTGCTGGAGTGTAGTAGGGCAGAAACTGGTGTGGGGCCCTCTATGGCAGAAGGGAGCCAGGGATGTAGGCCGAATTGGGCCGATTTTCCTGTTGCTGCAAGGATAAGTCCGATTAGGGGGATTGTTATGTCAAAGTTTTTTGACAGAAAGAAGATTTGTTGAATTTCTCAGGAGTTGAGATTTATTGCAAATCAGGCCATGGCCAGGATCAGTCCGATGTCTCCTACACGGTTGTAGATAACAGCCTGAAGGGCTGCCGTGTTGGCGTCTGCCCGGCCGTGTCATCAGCCGATCAGAAGGAAGGATATAATTCCGACTCCTTCCCAGCCAATGAATAGTTGAAATATGTTGTTGGCTGTGACGAGCGTGATTATGGCTACTAAAAACAAGAGTAGATACTTAAAGAATCGGTTCATGTTAGGGTCGGAGTGTATATATCACAGTGCAAATTCTAGAATTGACCAGGTGACGTAGAGAGCAATAGGGGTGAAGATAAGGGAGTAGTGGTCGAATTTAAAGCTGATATTTGCGTCAAACACCTGTGTGTTTATTCAGTGTCAGTTTGTAGTAATGCTTTCTACCCCTTGGTCTAGGAAAACTACTAGTGGTAGCAGGCTGACGAAAAACGCGGTGCTAACTGCAGTTTTAACGTGTGTATTTGCTCATTCTGGTTTTTGGGGGTTTGGGTTCAGTGTTATTAATAAGGGAAATACAAGGATCGCGAGGACTAAAATGAGTGAGGATGATATTGTTAGGGTTGTTAGACTCATAGCTTCTGCTTGGATTTGCACCAAGAGTCTTTGGTTCCTAAGACCAACGGATGAGCTGTTATCCTTCAAAAGCGTAAGGAAGCCGAGGATTTTAACCTCGGTGCATAAGGATTAGCAGTACTTACTGATGTCTGTCCTTCCTTGGTTAGTAAGGAGACTTTAACTCCTGTCTTTAGAATCACAATCTAATATTTTGGTTAAACTATACTTACTAGTAACATCATCCTCATATGAGTTCCGGTTTAGTTACAAGGAGAATTACTGGAATAAGATGGAGGGCCATTAACAAGTGCTCTCGGGTGTGGAATGGAGGAAGTTTTATAACGTGGGCTGGTGCTGGTCCGCGTTGGGACATTAAGAATATGTAGAGGGAGTAGCTCGCGGTAATTAGTGTTCCTAGCCCTGTAAGTGCGATGGTTCAGGGGGACCAGTTGAAGAGGGTTGTAATGATCATGAGTTCCCCTATTAGGTTAGGTAGGGGCGGTAATGCTAGATTGGCCAGGTTGGCAATGAATCATCAGACTGCTGTTAGTGGGAAGATTATTTGTAATCCTCGGGCAAGAATCATTGTTCGACTATGGGTCCGTTCGTAAGCTGTGTTAGCCAAGCAGAATAGTATGGAGGATACCAAGCCGTGGGCGATTATGAGAATGATTGCTCCTGAAAACCCTCATGGGGTTTGAATCAGAATTCCTCCTGCTACGAGGCCCATATGGCTCACAGAGGAGTAGGCAATTAATGACTTAAGATCTGTTTGGCGTAGACAAATTGATCCCGTTATAATAATACCCCACAGCGCTAGAATAATAAAGGGGTAAATTAGTTCTTTGGAGAGGGGGTCTAGTATAACTATTATTCGCATTATCCCATACCCTCCGAGTTTTAGGAGAACCGCTGCTAGTACCATGGATCCTGCAACGGGGGCTTCCACATGCGCTTTTGGTAATCATAGATGTACTCCATACAGTGGCATTTTTACTAGAAAAGCGATTAGGCAGCCCGCTCACCAGATTTTGTGGCCTCAGGAGTCTGCGAGTAATGGCTGAGCATATTGGATCACTAGTATGGACAAGGTTCCTGTGGATTGTTGAAGTAGAAGCAAGGCGACTAAAAGTGGCAGTGATCCGGCTAGGGTATAAAATAGGAAGTAGGTTCCTGCACTAAGGCGTTCAGTTTGATTACCTCACCGAGTAATAATAATGAGCGTGGGGATAAGTGTGGCTTCAAATATAATATAAAATATGATAATCTCCGTGGCGCCGAATGCCATGATTAGGAAAGTTTGGAGTGAGGTGAGGAGTGTAATATAAAGGCGCTGCCGGCTGATTGGTTCAGGGTTGATGTGGTTCTGGCTGGCTAAAATTATTAGAGGCAGGAGTCAGCATGTTAATACTAAGAGTGGCGTGGATAGTGGGTCCGTGGCTAAATATGAGTTGGATGTGGTTCATCCAGTTTCTGACGTTCATTTAAGTCAGTTGAGGCTGATAAGGGCAATTAAAAGACTGTGAGTGGTTGTGGCTGTTCACAGTCATTTAGATGGGACTAGTCAAATTGTTGGGAATAGTATGATCGTAGGAATTAATACTTTTAGCATTGTAGAAGGTTTAGGTTTTGTAGGCGGTCCGTGCCGTGTGTACGAGCTGTGGCTACCAGGAGTGCAAGGCCGGTACTTGCCTCGCAGGCGGAAAAAGCTAGTAGCAGTATAGGTGCTGTAGAGAAGCTTGTTGATTCAAATTGTAGGGTTCATAGAGCCAGTGCAATAAAAAGGGACAACATTATTCCTTCTAAGCACAATAGTGCGGATAGGAGGTGTGTGCGATGAAACGCTAATCCTATTAACCCTAAAATAAAGGCTGAGCTAAAGCTAAAGTGTACTGGTGTCATAAGGGGGTCGTGGACTTAAACCACGATTTTTTGAGCCGAAATCAGATGTCTTTTATTGGACTAACTCCCTATTCTGCCCACTCTAGGCCCCCCTGGGTTCATTCATAAATTAATCCAAGGGTTAATAGTACTAGGACTGCAGTAGCTCAGAAGAATGTTGCGGTTGGACTGTGGAGTTGATCTCCTCAGGGCAGGGGAAGGAGAAGGGCAATTTCCAGATCAAATAATAGGAATAGGATTGCTACTAAGAAGAATCGAAGAGAGAATGGTAGTCGGGCAGATCCTAGTGGATCAAATCCACACTCATAGGGGGACAGTTTTTCCGCATCTGGGTTCATTTGTGGCAATCAGAAGGATACAATTGCCAAAATTGATGACAAGGCTACTGTAATGACAAAAATAGTTGTAATTAGGTTCATTATCTTTCCCTGGGGTTTAACCAAGACTAAATGATTGGAAGTCACTTGTACTAACTTTGATACTAGAAAGATATGAGCCTCATCAGTAGATGGATACGTAAAGGAATAATCACACTACGTCGACAAAATGTCAGTATCAGGCAGCGGCTTCAAAGCCGAAGTGGTGTTCGGATGTAAAGTGGTATTGGATTTGGCGGAGAAGACATACGGCTAAGAAGGTTGAGCCAATGATGACGTGTAGTCCGTGGAATCCTGTGGCCACGAAGAATGTAGAGCCGTACACTCCGTCTGCAATAGTAAAAGGTGCCTCGTAATATTCCATGGCTTGAAGGGCAGTAAAATAGACCCCTAGAATAATTGTAAGTGCAAGAGACTGAATGGCCTGTTTTCGTTCACCCTCCATAATGCTGTGGTGGGCTCATGTGACTGTTACCCCAGATGCTAGCAATACAGCTGTATTAAGGAGGGGTACTTCGAATGGGTCTAGGGTAGTAATTCCTGTGGGAGGTCAGCATCCTCCTAGCTCGGGGGTTGGTGCAAGGCTTGCGTGATAGAAGGCTCAGAAGAAGCCTAAGAAGAAGAATACCTCAGAAGTAATAAATAGGATTATGCCATAACGCAGTCCTTTTTGTACTGGTGGTGTGTGGTGTCCTTGGAAGGTACCTTCTCGGATAATATCACGCCATCACTGAAATATTGTAAGAAGTAGAAGAACTAGACCAAGAGTTATTAGCGTTATTGAGTGGAAGTGAAACCAGATTGCTAGGCCGGATGTTATTAGTAGAGCACCGACGGCTCCGGTTAGTGGTCATGGGCTTGGATCAACCATATGATATGCATGTGCTTGGTGGGCCATTAGACGTTTTCTTGTAGGTAGAGGCTTAGTAGTAACACAAATACGTAGGCTTGAATTATGGCTACTGCAACTTCTAGAAGTGTTAATAGGAAAAGAACGGCCGCGGTTAGGATTGCTACTGTTGGTATTAATGGTAATAATACGAATACGGCTGTAGCAATGAGTTGAATCAGCAGGTGGCCTGCGGTCAAGTTGGCTGTAAGTCGCACTCCTAGTGCTAGTGGTCGAATAAATAGGCTAATTGTCTCGATAATAATTAGTACGGGAATTAACGGGATTGGAGTTCCTTCTGGTAGGAGATGTCCAAGGGCAACTGTTGGCTGGTTTCGCATGCCAATAATTACTGTGGCAAGCCATAGTGGCACAGCAAGTCCTATATTTAGTGACAGTTGTGTTGTAGGTGTAAAGGTATATGGGAGGAGGCCTAGCATGTTAATAGTGATAAGGAACACCATTAGAGAGGCCAGTAGCAGTGCCCACTTATGTCCTCCTACGTTTAGGGGAAGTATAAGTTGGTTAGTAAATCGGTTAATAAATCATGTTTGGAGGGTAATAAGTCGATTATTTATTCATCGAGATGGTGGAGTTGGAAATAGCACTCATGGTAGTGCAACTGCAATGGCAATGAGTGGGATTCCTAGGAAAGATGGGCTCGCGAATTGGTCGAAAAAGCTTACTATCATGGTCAGTTTCAGGACTCAGTTTTATGTTTTTCTTCACTTATTGGGGCTGGTTCGTTTGGTGCTGTGTGATTTAAAATCTTGGTTGGGATAATAGTAAGGAAGACGATTCATGAAAATACTAGAATTGCGAATCAAGGGTTGGGATTGAGTTGGGGCATTTCACTAGAGGTGGTCGGTAGTCACCAAACTTTGGCTTAAAAGGCCAACGCTTTGTCCAATAATTAGCTTTCTAGTGAGGCGTCTTCTAGTATCAGTGAGGATCAGCTTTCGAAGTGTTCTAGTGGGACGGCTTCGACTACAATAGGCATAAAACTGTGATTGGCTCCACAGATTTCGGAACACTGTCCGTAGAACACACCTGGGCGTGAGGCGATGAAGGCAGTTTGGTTTAATCGTCCGGGTACTGCATCTATTTTTACGCCTAAAGATGGGACGGCTCAGGAGTGTAGTACGTCCTCTGCGGATACTAATACACGGACTGGCGATTCTATTGGAACCACTATTCGGTGGTCTGTCTCTAGGAGTCGGAATTGACCGGGGGTAAGATCTTGGGTTGGGATTATATAGGAGTCAAAGCCCAGGTCTTCGTAATCAGTGTATTCGTAGCTTCAATACCATTGGTGTCCTATGGCTTTAATTGTTAAGTGGGGGTCATTAATCTCGTCCATAAGATATAAAATACGAAGAGAGGGCAGGGCAATTAAAACTAGAATAACAGCTGGAAGGACTGTCCATACAATTTCGATCTCCTGAGAGTCCAAAATGTACTTGTTGGTAAGTTTGGTTGAGACCATTGCAACAATAATATAGAGTACTAAGATGCTAATTAAGAGTACAATTATCAGGGCGTGGTCATGAAAGTGAAGAAGTTCTTCTATAACGGGTGATGCCGCGTCTTGGAATCCTAGTTGTGTGGGATGTGCCATTAAGCTCTGGGCTTAAGACATACAGGGGTTTAACCTGCAATTTCACCTTGACAAGGTGATGTAATGTGTACATTTTACTAATGTCTTTAGAAGAAAGTGACAGAGTGGTTATGTGACTGGCTTGAAACCAGTATATGGGGGTTCAATTCCTTCCTTTCTCGTTAGTTTGATTGAACTTGTACAAATGCTGGTTCCTCAAATGTGTGGTATGGTGGAGGGCAGCCGTGGAGTCATTCTACGTTTGTTATAGTCAGCTCTACTGAGGATACTTCCCGTTTGGCGGCGAAGGCCTCTCAGAGGATGAACAGGAACATGATTACTGCCACTAGTGAGATGAGTGATCCGATAGAGGATACTGTGTTTCATAGGGCATAGGCGTCCGGGTAATCAGAATATCGTCGTGGTATTCCCGCCAGGCCTAGGAAGTGTTGCGGGAAGAATGTAAGATTTACACCAATGAATATAATCCCGAAGTGGATTTTTGTTCAAGTATCATTTAGGGTATATCCTGAGAAGAGTGGGAATCAGTGAACGAAGGCTGCTATGATGGCAAACACGGCACCCATTGATAATACATAGTGGAAATGGGCAACCACGTAGTATGTGTCGTGGAGAACGATGTCAAGTGATGAATTAGCTAAGACAATTCCTGTTAATCCCCCAACGGTAAAAAGGAAAATAAATCCTAGGGCCCATAGCATAGGAGTCTCTCATTTAATGGAGCCTCCGTGAAGCGTGGCAAGTCAGCTAAATACTTTTACACCAGTTGGGATGGCAATAATTATTGTTGCGGATGTGAAGTAGGCACGGGTGTCTACATCCATCCCAACAGTGAACATATGGTGAGCTCAAACAATGAACCCAAGGAGGCCAATAGCCATCATAGCTCAAACTATTCCTATATAACCAAATGGTTCTTTTTTACCGGCGTAGTAGGCTACGACATGTGAAATAATTCCGAACCCGGGTAAAATGAGAATATAGACTTCTGGGTGACCAAAGAATCAGAATAAGTGTTGATATAGAATTGGGTCTCCTCCCCCTGCCGGGTCGAAGAATGTGGTATTAAGATTACGATCTGTAAGAAGCATAGTAATTCCGGCAGCTAGAACGGGTAATGATAGGAGGAGAAGCACGGCTGTTACTAGCACGGCTCATACAAAGAGAGGTGTTTGATATTGGGAGATGGCTGGAGGCTTCATATTAATAATTGTGGTAATGAAGTTGACTGCCCCTAAAATTGATGATACACCTGCTAGGTGAAGTGAGAAGATTGTTAAATCTACTGATGCACCTGCGTGGGCAAGATTGCCTGCAAGCGGCGGATATACCGTTCACCCCGTTCCAGCCCCGGCCTCAACTCCAGAAGAGGCTAGTAGTAGGAGGAATGATGGGGGTAGAAGTCAGAAGCTCATGTTATTTATTCGTGGAAATGCCATGTCGGGTGCACCAATTATTAATGGGACAAGTCAGTTTCCGAATCCTCCAATAAGAATCGGCATTACTATAAAGAAAATTATTACGAAGGCATGGGCGGTGACGATGACATTATAAATTTGGTCATCACCTAAAAGTGACCCGGGTTGGCTTAGTTCGGCCCGAATAAGGAGGCTTAGGGCAGTCCCGACCATCCCGGCCCAGGCACCAAATACAAGATAAAGGGTACCAATGTCTTTGTGGTTTGTAGAAAAGAATCAGCGCGTAATTGCCACAGGTAGGGTAGCCGAGCGTTCAGGCGGTGGGTTGTAGCCCCGAAGACAGAGGTTTAAGTCCTCTTCCTATCACAGCCCCGTAGTGGAGAACACGTTGGATTGCAAATCCAGAGACGCAGAGTAATACCCTGCCGGGGCTTTTCCCGCCTTTCTCGGTTAACGGCGGGAAAAGTAGATGGATGCTCGCTGGCTTGAGCGCTTAGCTGTTAACTAAGAGTTTGTAGGATCGAGGCCTTCCCATCTAGAAAGGCCTTAGTTTAATAAAACCATCTGATTTGCAATTAGAAAATGCAAGATAGAGTCTTGTAGGTCTTATCAGGGACTAGAAGATTTTCACTTCTGCTGAGGGCTTTGAAGGCCCTTGGTCTGATGCTATCCTAAGTCCCTAGGTGATTAGTATCACAATGGCTGGGGATACGGGGAGAAGGCCAAGCGCCATAATTGTAAACATGGCTAGGGGCAGAGAGGTTTGAGTTGTTCGGGTTCGTCAAGGGGTAGTGGCAGCAGCGGTATTGGGGGAGATGGTAAGGGTCATGGCGTAACAAAGCCGTAAATAAAAGTATAGGCTGAGGAGGGCAGCCAAGGCCATGATCGTGGCAGTAAGGGCGAGCCCCTGCTTTGCCAGTTCTTGCAGAATTAGTCATTTAGGCATAAACCCCGTGAGCGGGGGTAGTCCTCCTAACGACAGTAATACCAGGGCAGTGGTGGTTGTCAGGATAGGGCTTTTTGACCATACGACTGCAAGGGTGTTGACTTTCGTTGCTGATGAGGCTTTTAGGGTAAGGAACGCTGCGGAGGTTATGAAAATATATATTAGGAGTGCGAGAAGGGTAAGCTGGGGGGCATATTGGAGCACAATAATTATTCAACCTATGTGGGCGATTGAGGAGTAGGCTAGGATCTTTCGGAGCTGGGTTTGGTTTAGGCCACCTCACCCTCCTACTAGGGTTGATATTAATCCTAGGGCTGTTAACAATAATGGGTCAATGGCTTGAGCCGTTAATACGATGAGGGCGAGTGGTGCGAGCTTCTGCCAGGTCGATAAAATTAGGCCTGTTAAAAGGTCTAATCCCTGTATAACTTCAGGTATTCAGAAATGCATGGGTGCTAAACCAATTTTAAGTGCTAAGGCGATAATAATTATTGTGCTAGCAATAGGGTTTGACATATTATTTATGTCCCACTCTCCCGTAATCCATGCATTCGTTGTGCTCGCAAATAGGATTATAGCTGCTGCAGTGGCTTGTGTTAAAAAGTACTTGGTAGTCGCCTCTACTGCACGGGGGTGATGGTGCTGCGCTATCAGGGGGACGATCGCCAGGGTGTTGATCTCCAATCCTATCCAGGCTAGCAGCCAGTGGGAGCTAGCAAAGGTAAGGGTGGTTCCCAACCCCAAGCTGGATAGTAGGATTGTTAGTACGTAGGGGTTCATTGATGGAGGAGGGAGTTTAACCGTCATTTTCGGGGTATGGGCCCGAAAGCTTATTTAGCTGACCCCATCTTAGAAAGTGGTGTAGCGGAAGCACTAAGAGTTTTGATCTCTTGGGTATGGGTTCGACCCCCTTCTTTCTAAGAACTGAGGGGATTTTAACCCCTATTTGCCACTCTATCAAAGTGGTCCCTGGGCATTCGGGCACAGTTCCTGAGTTATAGCTGTGGGGGAAGGCCCGCCAGTGCAATTGGGAGGGAGATATGTCATAATACAAGGGCTAGTGTCAGGGGGAGGAAGTTTTTCCATACCAGGTGCATAAGCTGGTCATATCGAAACCGGGGGTAAGAGGCTCGTACTCACAGAAATATAACTGAGAGGAGTGCGGCTTTAGTTATGAGACAAATTGTTGTCAGTTCTGGTATACTTGTGAGATGGGTTGTTCCTATGAACAACACGGCCGATAGGGTGTTTATGAGTAAAATGTTTGCATACTCGGCGAGGAAAAATAGGGCGAAGGGTCCTCCTGCATACTCTACGTTAAACCCTGATACAAGCTCTGACTCGCCCTCTGTTAAATCGAAGGGTGCTCGATTAGTTTCCGCCAGGGTTGAAATATATCATATTGCGGCTAGAGGCCATGCGGGGGCTAGCAATCAGATACTCTCTTGAGCTGTATTGAACGTTTGTAGGGTGTAACCGCCAGAAAACACAATGACCGAAAGGAGGATGAGCCCAAGGCTTACCTCGTAGGAAATTGTCTGGGCCACTGCTCGTAGGGCCCCGATCAGTGCGTACTTTGAATTTGATGCTCATCCGGATCCAAGAATGGAGTAGACTGCGAGACTTGATAGAGCTAGGATGAATAACACGCCAAGGTTAAGATCAACCACAGGATGGGGTATGGGGATGGGTGCTCATAGCGTCAAGGCTAGGGTGAGTGCAAGAATAGGGGTTGCTAAAAAGAGAAATGGGGAGGAGGTGGAAGGGCGAACGGGTTCCTTAATAAACAATTTAACCCCGTCAGCGATGGGCTGTAGTAGGCCGTAGGGTCCTACTACATTAGGACCTTTCCGTAGCTGCATATATCCAAGTACCTTCCGTTCAAGCAAGGTTAGGAAGGCTACAGCTAACAGGACAGGGACAATGTAGGCAAGAGGGTTAATTAGGTGATTTATCAGAGTGTTTAGCATAAACTGGGAAGAGGATTTGAACCTCTGGTTTAAAGGGCTTAGGCCTTTCGCAATTTACCATGCTCTGCCACCCCAGTATGTCCTTATTTCGGACGGTAGGGGCTTTAGCCCTCCCTTTACTTAATTTATTTGTTTTCATCAATTAGGGGCGGGGCATGCTTTAAGCATAGGCCCCTCTTTTCCGATCCTTTCGTACTAGGAAAAGTAGCGCTACAGATAGAAACTGACCTGGATTGCTCCGGTCTGAACTCAGATCACGTAGGACTTTAATCGTTGAACAAACGAACCCTTAATAGCGGCTGCACCATTAGGATGTCCTGATCCAACATCGAGGTCGTAAACCCCCTCGTCGATATGGACTCTGGGAGAGGATTGCGCTGTTATCCCTAGGGTAACTTGGTTCGTTGATCGGCTTTATCAGTCGGATCATTTTTGGTCAGATGTTCTGCGGCTTATAGATGTATCTATTGGCTTTAGGGGTTTGGCCCAGTCCACTCGGAGGCTTCTTTTTCCTCCGTGGTCGCCCCAACCGAAGGTAAAGTTTCACCTACCACTAAGTTCTTGCTTTCTGTAGAGTCGTTTAACGTGGTTGAACCTTGTACCTTAAGCTCCAAAGGGTCTTCTCGTCTTGTATAATTATACCCGCTTCTGCACGGATAGATCAATTTCACTGACCGGAAGGGGGAGACAGTTAAGCCCTCGTCTAGCCATTCATACAGGTCTCTATTTAAGAGACAAGTGATTGCGCTACCTTTGCACGGTCAAAATACCGCGGCCGTTGAACCCGTAGTCACTGGGCAGGCTGGACCTCCTATACTCAATGTAGTTGCAGGAGGCGATGTTTTTGGTAAACAGGCGAGGCTTGTGTTTGCCGAGTTCCTTCCCCTTCTTTTAGTCTTTCCCTTAATAATAGCACGCCAGTGTGGGATTAACGATTGTCTAGTTGTGAGTACTTCCTGAAGTCTGTATTGTTCACATTACCCTCTTGGGTTGGGTTCGTTAAGTTCCAGCGGTTGGTCCGATCTGGACTACACTTGTGCTGGGAGAAGAGCAAATCTTCTTGTTACTCATTTTAGCATAATCTCTTCCATGTCGGCATGGGTTGGCCTGATATAATTAGGGGAGTAAGATTTTTTATCGTTATAATAAACTTCTTTCTGTCTGAGCTTTAACGCTTTCTGTTTAGGTGGCTGCCTTTAGGCCCACTAGAACAGTGTGTTTTATATATTATGATCTTTATCCTCCTGTAAAGGTTGTATCCTTTGTTAAAGGGGCTGTACCCCCTTTAACTAACTCTCGTGTGTTTCCCTGAGCACCTTGATGGTGTATTCTCTGGTTTGGGGTATACGAGGCTGAACTTATATCCACTTCTCAGGCAACCAGCTATCACCAGATTCGGTAGGTCTGTCACTTCTACCCGGAGCTCCTCCCACTCTTTTGCCACAGAGACGGGTTAGCCCTAAATTAATAGGCTGTCTCGGGGTAGCTCATCTGGTTTCGGGGTTTCAAACTAAAGGTCTCTCTGCTTGAGGGTGCTGGCTAAATCATGATGCAAAAGGTACAAGGTTTAGTCTTTGTTTTTCATTGCTTATATGGGTTGTTTCATTTCTCTTTCAGCTTTCCCTTGCGGTACTCTCTCTATTGCTCTAGGTTGGACCTTTTCCGTCTCCCGTACTTAGGTGAAAAAATGGTTTAATTTATGGTATTAGGCCATGTTTTGTTATAAATATTGTGATGTTATATAAATAATTAGGCTAGCTGGTTGGTTCAGGGTGATCCAATTTGCATGGATGTCTTCTCGGTGTAAGTGAGATGCTTAACTAACTCAGCCACGCCCTGAATTTAATCCAAGTGCACCTTCCGGTACACTTACCATGTTACGACTTGCCTCCCCTTGTCAGCGCTTTGGTGTTAGGTAACTTTATTGCATTTTGACAGGGGAGAGTGACGGGCGGTGTGTACGCGCCTCAGAGCCGGGTTCAAAAGGACACTCTGCTTCCTTTTTACTACTAAATCCTCCTTCAAGCACTATTTCATGTTGCATATCCGTAGTGTTCTGTTAGTAGAAAATGTAGCCCATTTCTTCCCGCTCCGTACGCTACACCTCGACCTGACGTTCTGGGTTGTGCCCATTTTGCTTACTTTTGTTGCCTTCACAGGGTAAGCTGACGACGGCGGTATATAGGCTGGGGTGGCTAGAAGCGGTGAGGTTTAACGGGGGTTATCGGTTTTAGAACAGGCTCCTCTAGGGGGGTCTAAGGCACCGTCAGGTCCTTTGGGTTTCAAGCTAATGCTCGTAGTACCCGGGCGGACGTTTAATTGTAGTTAAACGTCTAGGTTTACAGCTGAGCATAGTGGGGTATCTAATCCCAGTTTGTTTCTCAGTTTTCGTGGGGTCAGGTGGGCTTTGTTAAAGCTACTTTCGTTTAATGGGCTTCGGACACCTAGAAGCGTATGACAGCCAAAGGGCCATTCGGCTCTATTATTATGCTTCCCTTAACCACCCTTTACGCCGTGTATTATTAACTAGGGCCTCTCGTTTAACCGCGGTGGCTGGCACGAGTTTTACCGGCCCTCTTAACCTTAATTGAGTCAAGTTTTCACTTATGGCTTAATATTTATCACTGCTGAATTCCCTTGGGGGTGTGGCTCGGCCAGGCGTCTTGGGCTAAAAATTTGTGCCTGATGCCCGCTCCTCGTCCCCGGGTGGGGGATTAAGGGCATACTCACGGGGTTGCGGAGACTTGCATGTGTAAGTTGGATTAAAGCTAATAATAAGGTCAGGACCATGCCTTTATGCATGCGGAGCTTCTCAGGGCCCATCTTAACATCTTCAGTGTTATGCTTTGTACTAAGCTACGCTAGC